AATATCCCAATACATGTCTTATTTTTTTTTCAATAATCCATATTTGTAGCAATGAAATACTAGTGTTCCTACCCCAAGTGATAGATGATTGATTACAAGATGGTATATATTCTTTATAAAGGACCAGAAATACCTTGCTTACGTATCATTGGGAAGTGCATTAACATAAATACGGCGGTAAGAAGAGGTAATACAAAAGTGTGTAAACTATAAAAACGAGTCAAAGTGGATTGTCCTACACTAGCACTTCCGCGTAATAACTCTACCAGAGGCGAGCCTATTACAGGAATAGCGTCTGGTACGCCTGTTACAATTTTTACTGCCCAATAACCAATTTGGTCCCGAGGTAAGGAATAACCAGTTACACCAAAAGATGCGGTCAATACACCCAAAACCACACCTGTAACCCAAGTCAATTCACGAGGTTTTTTAAAGCCGCCGGTGAGATACACGCGAAATACGTGCAGGATCATCATTAGGACCATCATACTTGCCGACCATCGATGAACTGATCGGATTAACCAACCAAAATTAGCTTCAGTCATTATATATTGAACAGAAGCAAAGGCCTCCGTAACGGTCGGACGATAATAAAAAGTCATAGCAAACCCGGTAGCTACTTGTACTAAAAAACAAGTAAGCGTAATTCCCCCTAGACAATAAAATATGTTGACGTGAGGAGGAACATATTTACTAGTTATATCATCGGCAATTGCCTGAATCTCAAGACGTTCTTCGAACCAATCATAGATTTTATTGAGATAGGTAAATCAAGGGGACCCCCCCGGAGAACCGTATATGAAAATTTCATCTCGTACGGCTCAAACAGAAACACCCAAATACTAGTTCTAACGGATGTGTGTAATATAAAGTTTGAAATTTTTTAATTCTATGATTTATGATTCAATTTTTTTTTGAAGATACTAAAGAATAAAAATCCGAAAGCTCTTCTTTGTGGTTATAATGCCAAAAAATCAAGTCGGCTCATTCGTCTATATATTGATCGTTATAGGCCTCTTGAATCTTCTATTTACCTATTTTCTTTGGTGTTATTTATGTGTAATGCGGCTTTACTGCTGTTTTCTTTATTATTGATAGGAATTCTCTTGTTAAGACCCTATGAATTGATTAAAACCTCAGATTCATACTAAAACCACGATGATTCAATAAAACCCTTTCAAACTAAGTCTAAGTCCCAAAATTCCCTGAGTAAGAACCATTGGATCATCACTTATTCAATGAATAGATATAATGACTAAAAATCCAAACCAAAGAAACCTTTGTTTTGTCCTTTGATCAAAATAAGCATAAACGAAATTTTGAAAGAATCAAAATATTTCTATTTATAACTTCTAACTCTTTGAAAAAATTTTTTGAAGTCCGGACACGAGGTCTGACTATTAAGTATGAATCATAGTTCTAATAGTAATCTATTTCATATATTCCGTGCTCCAGATACTAGAATGAATATCCGACGAAGTAAAACCATCTCTATCAAGATGACAGACCCATTCTCTGTATTATCCATAGGATCATTTATACCAAGTCACACACTCATATTCCGGAAATACAGAAACAAAGAAATTCCACGGTCAAACTACCAAAATAGAATGGGATAAAAATCAGAAACCTAAACGCTTCACTTTGTATTGAAAAAGCCAGTTAATGGTTCTTGGGAATCTAATTCATTGAAATTCCATCCAGTAAAATGGAAGAATTATAAATCTCCAAAATAATAGATAGGAATATCGCGAATAGAGCCATTGCGAGACCCATCAAAGGAGTAGTTCCCCACCCAGGAGCTACTTTACCATATTCTGAATTCAATGGTTTCAATAAACTCCCCGCATTAGTTCGTTTTGGGCGGCCAGATCTAGAACTACCTTCAACGGTTTGTGTAGCCATAATATTTTATATTCAGTAAGATCTGTTGACTTTGTATACCATTCCGTTGTAAATAAATGATCTTATCATAGATCCATTGTGGTCTTAAAACTTTATAATGTCTTAAAACTATATAATCATGGAAACAGCAACCCTAGTTGCCATCTTTTTATCTGGTTTACTTGTAAGTTTTACTGGGTACGCCTTATATACTGCTTTTGGGCAACCCTCTCAACAACTAAGAGATCCATTCGAGGAACACGGGGACTAGTTGAAGTACGGATCCTCCCAATATTGGGAGGATCCGTACTTCAATTCAGATAATGACAAATCATTTCACCTTTTTAGTTGGAACTTTAGGCGGGTCTCGAAAAAAGATAGCGAAAAAAATTATTCCTAGAGTTGAGACTAAAAGGAATGTATAAACCAATGCTTCCATAGATTCGATCGTGGTTTACAATTATAGCTTCCATACCTGTTTATTTGGGATCGTCTCCCGGATAAATAAAGAACAAGAGTCAAAGAAAAGGCAGTGATTCAAATCAAGATTTATCTGGTACCCCATCTAAAAATCACAAAAAGAAAATAAAAATGAAAAGTAACAAGTAACAAAGCATATTGTATCAGACTACTTGTCTTCTTGTAGTTGGATCTCCAAGTTTTTGGAATGTTCCAAATTCCACTTGAGCATCTAAATCTGGATCAATACCAGCAAAAACATCTCGAAACAAGGTTCTAGCACCATGCCAAATGTGTCCGAAGAAGAAGAGCAAAGCAAACGAAGCATGTCCAAAAGTAAACCAACCCCGTGGACTGCTACGAAAAACACCATCGGATTTCAAAGTAGCACGATCTAATTCAAAAATCTCACCCAATTGAGCACGTCTAGCATATTTTTTCACAGTAGCGGGATCGCTATAACTGACTCCGTTGAGTTCGCCGCCATAGAACTCGACAGTTACACCTACTTGTTCGACACTATATTTAGATTCCGCCCTTCTAAAAGGAACATCGGCTCTAACAATTCCGTCTCCGTCTACCAAAACAACCGGAAATGTTTCAAAAAAAGTAGGCATACGACGTACAAAAAGTTCGCGCCCCTCTTTATCTCTAAAGATAGGATGTCCTAACCACCCAACAGCTATTCCATCCCCGTTGTCCATTGAGCCCGCTCTGAATAACCCCCCCTTTGCCGGATTATTGCCGATGTAATCATAAAAAGCTAGTTTTTCGGGAATTTTAGACCAAGCTTCAGATAAACTTTGATTTTCAGCCAACCCAGCACCAATTCTTCGATATATTTCTTGTTGGAAGTATCCTTGATCCCATTGATAACGAGTGGGACCAAATAATTCAATCGGGGTAGTTGCTGAACCATACCACATAGTTCCAGCAACTACAAAAGCGGCAAAAAAGACAGCAGCAATACTACTGGAAAGGACGGTTTCAATATTTCCCATACGTAATCCTTTGTATAGGCGTTGAGGTGGACGTACACTAAGATGGAATAGACCCGCCAATATGCCCAAGGTCCCTGCTGCAATATGATGAGAGGCTATTCCTCCCGGAACAAAAGGATCAAAACCCTCCACACCCCACGCTGGATTTACGGATTGTACCCTTCCAGTTAGTCCATAAGGATCGGACACCCATATTCCAGGACCATACAATCCTGTTACATGAAATGCACCAAAACCAAAGCAAGCCACCCCTGATAGAAATAAATGAATTCCAAAGATCTTAGGCAAATCCAAAGAGGGTTTTCCTGTACGTTCATCAGTAAATATTTCTAGATCCCAATACACCCAATGCCAGATAGCTGCCAAAAAGCACAAGCCCGAAAACACAATATGTGCCCCGGCCACACCTTCGTAACTCCAAATACCCGGATTCGTTACAGTACCCCCTGTGATACTCCAACCGCCCCATGAATTGGTTATTCCTAAACGAGTCATGAAGGGTATAACGAACATACCCTGTCTCCACATTGGATCAAGAACAGGATCAGAAGGATCAAAAACTGCTAATTCGTATAGAGCCATCGAACCGGCCCAACCAGCAACCAGAGCTGTATGCATTATATGGACAGAAATCAAACGACCGGGATCATTCAATACGACGGTATGAACACGATACCAAGGCAAACCCATGGAAATACCCCTTTATCAATGAAAAATAGACACAATGTAACTTTATTGCATTGGAAAAAACTCTGCTGTGGACCCTCTTTTTAGTGGATTATCTTGGGGAAAGAATTAATATTTGTTTGATTTGTTTGATTCTTTTCAATTACTTTTAGTAATAATGAAACTATTTTGTTCGTAGGAACAAAAAGAAGCAGATCTATTCTACACCCGATAAGTACCAATACGCAATGGTAGGGGAGTTGATACCATTTTATATGAGTGAATGCATATATATATTTGTTCATCATTCAAAGGACTTATTTGTAATAATTTTCCTTTATTCATTTTGTCTTCTTTATCTTTATCTTTTTTTATAAACTTAGTCAATCTATGGATAAAATATGATAAAGGCCAATATTAGTAGGACACTAAATCCATTGTTACGCTTTCACATCAAAGTGAGATATAGTACTTAATTTTTCTTTTATTTAATGCCTATTGGTGTTCCAAGAGTACCTTTTCGAAGTCCTGGAGAGGAAGATGCATTGTGGATTGACGTATAGTGCGACTTGTCAGATATATTGGGTCATATGGTATTTCCCCATTCTCTTCCCCGATCGAGATATCCTCCCCTTCGCCCAAGAAAGATTGATTGAATTATCAAAAATTTGGAGCGTGAAGTTCAATTAGATCCATTTTTTCGGGAGGGTATACAGATTAATATTATCAATTAGAATAATTTATGGTTATCTTGGTTAGGCCAATAAAATGAAGTATCCAGGCTCCGTTTAGAAAAAAACCGGTAAAAAATCTATTTATGATTACTATTTCTATCATATTCTATTTCTTTATATATTTATAATAGAAGTGATCTCAAACTGTTAATCAATCGAGTAATATGATGAATGCATTGAATATCTGTTGTAAGACATGAAATAAATTGTAAAAAGGAAGTCGTAGCAAAAGGACGTGGTATTGGGGCATTTGTCATATATGTGCAAATCCAAATCGGGCGGATCTTTACTCGGAGTAGAGCATAAACCTAAAAAAATTGAAGAAGCCCATTCAGGAACAAGAAAATTACATCGCGATTGAGATTGTATCTCGATGAAACAATACATCAATGAAAAGTTAGTTAGATAAATTTAGTAATTTTTTTTTATAGATAAACAAAACAGGCCAAAACCCATCTTTTTTGAAAAATGAAAGAAAAGCCCCTTTTTATAAGTTAAAAGCCTGGTATGAAAAAAAAAAATAAATAAAAGAAAGCGCTAGAATCTACATCTACACATTGATTCTTTTTTTTTTTTTTCGTTATTTTTGTTGAACCGTATGCATCAAAAGGTGCATGTACGGTTTCTAAGGGATACAACTTTATCCCAATCAACCGACTTTATCGAGAACGATTACTTTTTTTAGGCCAAGGGGTTGATAGCGAGATCTCGAATCAACTTATTGGTCTTATGGTATATCTCAGTATAGAGGATGATACCAAAGATCTATATTTGTTTATAAATTCTCCTGGCGGATGGGTAATACCCGGAGTAGCTATTTATGATACTATGCAATTTGTGCGACCAGATATACAGACAATATGCATGGGATTAGCCGCTTCAATGGGATCTTTTATTCTGGTCGGAGGAGAAATTACCAAACGTCTAGCATTCCCTCACGCTTGGCGCCAATGAGTTTTTTATTTGATTTGAGAGAAAAAAGAAGACTATGCCTTCGCGCTATATGAAATATGAATATTAAGTAATAATAGCATGGCACTTCGAATTCGATATGATAAATTTTTTTAACCCTTAAATTATGTATCGAAAGAGTAGTATGAGATAAAAGGTATTTCCGATTTTATCTAATCTATCGGGAGGCCTATTTCAGCGTCACAAACTTTTTTGTTTTCACGCCGGGAGGCTCTTAACAATATTTAGGTTATGAAAGAATATGAAAATAAAAAAAATCTTGTTTTTTTATTTGAAAAAAAAAAAAAAGAAACTTTGGGATTGCTAAATAACAGACGAAATAAATATATAAAGCAACGGAGCCATCATAGTATTTTTGAACTACTCCAAAAACAAAAAGAAGGGTGGTTATTGGATCATTTACCAACCCGAGTCTGATAGACCCTATATTTAATTTATTTGATATTTAAGTAAGGTAAAAACGAATTCCATTATAGAGCCGTATGCAATGCGTAAAAGATGCCTGTACGGTTGTTCAATTATATATTTTATTATTCTTTATCTCTTCACCTTATCATCATGCGAGATAGAATAAACATTTATTATGTTATATCATCAGGGTAATGATCCATCAACCTGCTAGTTCTTTTTATGAGGCACAGACGGGAGAATTTATCTTGGAAGCGGAAGAACTTTTGAAGCTGCGCGAAACCGTCACAAGGGTTTATGTACAAAGGACAGGCAAACCCTTATGGGTTGTATCCGAAGATATGGAAAGAGATGTTTTTATGTCAGCAACAGAAGCCCAAGCTCATGGAATTGTTGATCTTGTAGCGACTGAATAAAAAAGAAAAAATAACAAAAATTTCAGACGAATTGGTGATTTGAGATTTTATCTTCTTACCGGATTTAATATTCTATTCATTAATCTATTAATATAGAAATAAAATAATTCATAATCATCCGGTTAAGATCGATCTAAACCAGCCCATTATGTATATGATTCAATATGCCAACTATTAAACAACTTATTAGAAACACAAGACAGCCAATCAGAAATGTCACGAAATCCCCCGCTCTTGGGGGATGTCCTCAGCGACGAGGAACATGTACTAGGGTGTATGTGCGACTCGTTCAGATCATGGGCTAGGACAAAAGAAAGAAAACAATTGATCCAGTATCAACGATCAGTACCAGTGAATAGACTAGAATGGAAGAACTCCATTCAATATCTAAAAATCAAAAAGATCTATCCTTCTATTGTGGTATCAAATGTATGGTTTCCGTTGGTGCAAATCCAATCAACTCCGTTTTAAATTTAAGATGAGAAAGAATTCTCCATTGATAGCAAATGATATCCATTAAGCAGGGGAAATACTATTTTAAAAAGCAGAAAAATTATGCCTTACTCTTGCAAGAACGGACTAACAGGGTCAGCTACTCAGCTAATCTTCATAATTAAATACCGTTACTGTATAAGTAGATCTCATTGTGAAAGACCTCGTACTGGATAATTATGGGTAGAGCCAAAGAGTGTGAACTGTACAAGTTAACAATAACATTGATTAAATGAAAGAAGGGCTCCGGTGTATAGAGAGGACCTCACCGTTTAAGAAGTAACCATAGAAACGATGGAACCCACTATATCCATTTATATTTACTACTTTTATGTGTTTTTGATACCTAATATCAATACAATTTTTTCTAGGCATTTCACCTAGAAAAAAAAAAAAAAATTGTGGTCGGGAAGGTTATAGTAGCAAAAGCCATTGGAATTCAAATTTTATACATTGGAAGAATCCGTTTTGTTATTAATAGACTAGGATACGGGAAGGGAATAACTGAAAGAAAGGAAATCGATTAGTTATTCATCAAAGTTTCATTTATTCAATGACCAGAATTAAACGAGGGTATATAGCTCGAAGACGTAGAACAAAAATTCGTTTATTTGCATCAACCTTTCGAGGGGCTCATTCAAGACTTACTCGTACTATTACTCAACAGAAAATAAGAGCTTTGGTTTCGGCTCATCGGGATAGAGGTAGACAAAAGAGAGATTTTCGTCGGTTGTGGATCACTCGGATAAATGCAGTAATTCGCGAGAATAAAGTATACTTCAGTTATAGTAAATTTATACACAATCTGTACAAGAGACAGTTACTTCTTAATCGTAAAATACTTGCACAAATAGCTATATTAAATAAGAGTTGTCTTTATATGATTTCCAATGAGATCATAAAATAAAGAGATTGGAAGGAATCCGTTGGAATAGTTTAAATGGAGTTCCCTGGAGAATGAACTCTGGGAAGGTAGAGTAGAAATTAGTATGATAAAATATGATAAAGTCATCAAAATGAAGAAAGACGTTAAATAAAAAATATTTACTCCTCTTCTCCCATTTTTTTTCTTACGACAGGACATTTCGATTTTACGATTTTTCGAACAAAAAAAAAACGTCAATCCGCATTTGAGTTTGGATTGGAATTTTATTTTGATTCAATTCAATTGAAGAGTCAACCTATTTTTTTTCTGGTTCTAAGACCAGCAGCTCTAGCGGTTGACTCGCTTCTTTCAAATTGTTTCTCATTATTAAGAAAAGGTAACGGAGATAAAATACGAGCTTGTTTTATAGCAATAGTAATTAATCGTTGTTGTTTTAAGGTCAATCTATTCACCCGTCTAGATAATATTTTTCCTTGTTCGCTAATAAATCGACTAATTAAACTCATGTTTCTATAATCAATTCGATCCCCCGATTGGATCGGAGGCAAACGCCTACGAAAAGATCGCTTAGATTTAAGAAAGATTCGCTTGGATTTATCCATGGTTTGTTTATTCCTTATCCTGAAAATCCCAATCCTATTTCTTAATTCTACATCATCTTTGATCCGATCGAAATAGGATTTGGTTTGTTTATATTTATTTGTTTCTATTTAAATAAATAAAAAAAAAAAAATTAAAAAAAATTATATATATATATTGTTATATATAATATGTAATTTTTCATCTTCCTTGGAAGACTGACACACGAGCGATCGGTTCGATCTATTTCTTTATCTCCCCATGAATCGTATGTTTGTAACAACAGGGACAGAATTTTCTCAATTCCAATCGACTAGGCGTATTGTGTCGATTCTTTTGAGTAATATATCTGGAAATGCCCATTGATTCCTTATTAACACGATTTCGAACACAACTGGTACATTCCAAAATAACCGTTACTCGGACATCTTTACCCTTAGCCATGAACCTCCTTTGGTTTTTGATTCACTCAATTCTTTAATTTTCCGACCCGAAGCAAGGAAGAAGAAAGGACACAAAAATAGAAGCAGGTAACTCGAAATCAAATTATGAAAGAAATATTTTGTTGCAATCAATATAGTAATAAATAATAAGTAATATAATGATTTCTAACTATATTTATAATTTTTAATTGCCGTACAGTATTTCATTTTCAGTTAAGTATCTTGTATGATATTGTTGCCCCAACCACCGCATTTCCGTTCTATTATTAATTTAATTTGAGCCTGAGCCCGAGTTCATAGTTTCACTGAGGGTGAAACCGCTTTTTCTTTGTTTTTTTTTTTTTAGAAAGAATAAGTAAAAAAAGAAAAAACAAAGAAAAAAAGAAGGGAGGGGTAGGGATTAGTTACAGATATTTGATTGTATCTCTAATCTTCTTCCCCCTTCCCATATCAATAGCTAGAATGAAAAAAAGGGGAATATCAACGCATCCGGAAAAAAACGATTGATCTCTATCAATAAACCTGCTAAAGCCCCGAACCATAGAGTACTTACTACCGGTGCCACGGAGAGATATGTTTTTAGATCTCGCATTTTAAAAACTCCTCTTTCTGTATTCGTTATTGTAATTTTATTGTAATTTGTAATACCTAATGGTAATACATATATGACCGGATGTGTATATGTAGTTAATGACTTACCACTTGTACGCGGAGTTCCTAATTCAAATTGAAATGTACAAAATAGATATTTATTTAAAGAAAAAAATACGTCCATTTCCGCCTTAAATTCCTAAAAAATATTAATTTTTTGTGGTAGATTTCATATTTATTTCATACTTTATATAAGTCTTTTACCATATTATATGTTTGTTATATGATATATGAGACCAAAAGGAAGAAGGAAGAAATGATAAGATAGTTTGTGTATATCAATGTAGGAAATAAAGATGTGGAAAACAAGGCAGGGATTCTCTACAATGACACTGTAGACCAATTGAAAGGGATGTAGCGCAGTTTGGTAGCGCGTTTGTTTTGGGTACAAAATGTCACGGGTTCAAAT